GAATCATAGGAGCTAGTAATCGCCGATATGCTCATATTGGTGACGTTATTGTTGCTGTGATCAAAGAAGCAATACCAAATATGCCTCTAGAAAGATCAGAAGTGATCAGAGCTGTAATTGTACGTACTTGTAAAGAACTCAAACGTGACAACGGTATGATAATACGATATGATGACAATGCTGCAGTTGTCATTGATCAAGAAGGAAATCCAAAAGGAACTCGAGTTTTTGGTGCGATCGCCCGAGAATTGAGACAGTTAAATTTTACTAAAATAGTTTCATTAGCCCCTGAGGTATTATAAGATAAGACTATGATATAGGGATATTTGAATGAAATAGATTAATTAGTAGATTGTGTCTCACGTATATACCTTTAATAATTCATAAATAAATAAAATAAAGAGCATGTTTATTATATCCAAATTTGGAGGCACCAATAATTTTAGTTCATCATGGGTAGGGACACTATTGCTGACATAATAACCTCGATACGAAATGCTGACATGAATAGAAAAGGGACAGTTCGAATAGCATCTACTAACATCACCGAAAACATTGTTAAAATACTTTTACGAGAAGGTTTTATCGAAAACGTGAGGAAACATCGGGAAAGCAATAAATATTTTTTGGTTTTAACCCTCCAACATAGAAGGAATAGGAAAGGACCATATAGAACTATTTTAAATTTAAAACGGATCAGTCGACCTGGTCTACGAATCTATTCTAACTATCAACGAATTCCTAGAATTTTAGGTGGGATGGGGATTGTAATTCTTTCTACTTCTCGAGGTATAATGACAGACCGAGAGGCTCGACTAGAAGGAATCGGCGGAGAAATTTTGTGTTATATATGGTAATCCTTCTAATATCCGAATTAGATCCGAAATTTCCTATTTGTGAAAAAAAAAAGAGAAAGGACGGGTTGTCTAATATCACTCCTCCTCCATTAGTTGATACTTCAAGGGGGTTTTACCTGGAATGAAAGAACAAAAATGGGTTCATGAAGGTTTAATTACTGAATCACTTCCCAATGGTATGTTCCGGGTTCGTTTAGATAATGAAGATCTGATTCTAGGTTATGTTTCAGGAAGGATCCGACGTAGTTTTATACGGATACTACCAGGAGATAGAGTCAAAATTGAAGTAAGTCGTTATGATTCCACCAGAGGGCGTATAATTTATAGACTCCGCAACAAGGATTCGACCGATTAGGCAGTTGTTTCAACTTCAACATTCCTTTCATGGGGATACAATTCGAAGTTCAAAATCTCAAGAAACTTATTTTCTTCCAAGAAATAGATTCGGAATTCAGTTAAGGTAAGGAATGACAAATATGAAAATAAGGGCCTCTGTTCGTAAAATTTGTGAAAAATGTCGACTGATCCGTCGGCGGGGACGAATTATAGTAATTTGTTCCAACCCGAGACATAAACAAAGACAAGGATAATCTTTCTAAAAGGGACTCTAAAGGACCCGATGTACAAATAAAAATAAAGGATCTGTTTTAACATGAAATGGATATATCCATATATCTCTGACTCATATTTATGAGATGATAAAATATGGCAAAACCTATACCAAGAATTGGTTCACGTAGGAATGGACGTATTGGTTCACGTAAGAGTGCACGTAGAATACCAAAGGGAGTTATTCATGTTCAAGCAAGTTTCAACAATACCATTGTGACTGTTACAGATGTACGGGGTCGGGTGGTTTCTTGGTCCTCTGCCGGTACTTGTGGATTCAGGGGTACAAGAAGAGGGACACCATTTGCTGCTCAAACCGCAGCAGGAAATGCTATTCGTACAGTAGTGGATCAAGGTATGCAACGAGCAGAAGTTATGATAAAAGGTCCTGGTCTCGGAAGAGATGCAGCATTACGAGCTATTCGTAGAAGTGGTATACTCTTAAGTTTCGTACGGGATGTAACCCCTATGCCACATAATGGCTGTAGACCTCCTAAAAAAAGACGTGTGTAGAAATAAACATTGAAGAGATTTCAAGAGAAATAAACGATTCAATGATCTGATCAAATAATATTACTATGGTTCGAGAGAAAGTAACAGTATCTACTCGGACACTACAGTGGAAGTGTGTTGAATCAAGAGCAGACAGTAAGCGTCTTTATTATGGACGCTTTATTCTGTCTCCACTTATGAAAGGCCAAGCCGATACTATAGGCATTGCGATGCGAAGAGCTTTGCTTGGAGAAATAGAAGGAACATGTATCACACGTGCAAAATCTGAGAAAATACCACACGAATATTCTACCATAGTAGGTATTCAAGAATCAGTACATGAAATTTTAATGAATTTGAAAGAAGTTGTATTGAGAAGTAATCTGTATGGAACTCGCGATGCGTCTATTTGTGTCAGGGGTCCTGGATATGTAACTGCTCAAGACATCATCTCACCGCCTTCTGTGGAAATCGTTGATAATACACAGCATATAGCTAGCCTGACGGAACCGGTTGATTTTTGTATTGGATTAAAAATCGAA